TTCGGTCGTTGTGGTCGGACTCTATTATGGATTTCTGACCACATTCTCCATAGGGCCCTCTTCTCTCTTCCTTCTCCGAGCTCGGGTTATGGAAGAAGGAACCGAGAAGGAGGTATCAGCAACAACTGGTTTTATTACGGGACAGCTCATGATGTTCATATCGATCTATTATGCGCCTCTGCATCTAGCATTGGGTAGACCTCATACAATAACTGTCCTAGTTCTACCGTATCTTTTGTTTCATTTCTTCTGGAACAATCACAAAAACTTTTTTTATTATGGATCTACTACCAGAAATTCAATGCGTAATCTCAGCATTCAATGTGTATTCCTGAATAATCTAATTTTTCAATTATTCAACCATTTCATTTTACCAAGTTCAACGTTAGCCAGATTAGTCAACATTTATATGTTTCGATGCAACAACAAGATTTTATTTGTAACAAGTAGTTTTGTTGGTTGGTTAATTGGTCACATTTTATTCATGAAATGGGTTGGATTGGTATTATTCTGGATACGGCAAAATCATTCTATTCGATCTAATAAGTACCTTGTGTCAGAATTGAGAAATTCTATGGCTCGAATCTTTAGTATTCTCTTATTTATCACCTGTGTCTACTATTTAGGCAGAATGCCGTCGCCTATTGTCACTAAGAAACTGAAAGAAACCTCAGAAATGGAAGAAAGGGGAGAAAGTGAGGAAGAAAGCGATGTAGAAACAACTTCCGAAACGAAGGAGACTAAACAGGAACAAGAGGGATCCGCCGAAGAAGACCCTTCCCTTTGTTCGGAAGAACAGGAAGATCCGGAAAAAATAGATGAAACGGAAGAGATCCGAGTGAATGGAAAGGAAAAAACAAAGGGGGAATTCCACTTTCACTTTAAAGAGACATGCTATAAAGATAGCCCAGTTTACGAAGATTCTTATCTTGATAGGTATCAAGATAATTGGGAATTGGGAAGACTTAAAGAAGAGAAAAATGAAAAGACTTATTTCTGGTTTGAAAAACCTCTTGTGACTTTTCTTTTCGATTATAAACGATGGAATTGTCCATTGCGATATATAAAAAATGATCGGTTTGAAAATGCTGTACGAAATGAAATGTCACAATATTTTTTTTATACATGTCCAAGTAATGGGAAAAAAAAAATATCTTTTACATATCCACCTAGTTTATCGACTTTTTCGGAAATGATAGAACGAAAAATGTCTTTGTACACGACAAAAAAATTATCCCATGGAGACCTGTATAATTATTGGGTTTATACCAATGAACAAAAAAAATAATAAAAATATTGATACATAAAAAAAATATAAAAATAAATAAGACGAGATTCGTCCCCCTCCCATATATCTGATACCTTCACCTATAAGGGAACTTGTAAGGCCAACTCCATTTGTAATTCCATCAATTATATGTCTATCAAAAAACTGAGTTAGCTCGGTTAATCCTCTTATACCCATGGCTAAAACCCTAGTATAAAAAAAATCTATGTAACCACGATTATATGACCAATTGTATATAACACTTTTTATTTGGTCCAAGATAATTCTCTTAGGGCTTCCTTTTACAAATGAATTGATTAAGTCCAAATTCTGGAAAAATGAATAAGCAGACCCATATAAAATATATGCTATGAATAATCCGAAAATGGCTATACTTACTGAAAAAATTGAATTTGTAAAAAATTCATACCAATTCACAGAATAATTCGAATTTGGATGGAAAATATTTTGGGATGGGGTTAACCATTTCGATAATATATCAAAATCCATTACTCCTTGATCAAAAGAAATTCCTATTGATCCAACGAACAAAGTAAATAGTGCCAATACAAGCAGAGGAAATAGCATAGTATTGTCTGATTCATGAGGATACATGGAAGTATATTTATTTCCAAAGTAAGTACTAAAATATCGTATCTTATCATTATCAATAATTTTATATGTATCTTTTGAAAAAAAGTAAACCTTATTATTCATTGTTGATAAAAGTAAATTTTTATTGACTGTTTTTGGTGCTTCTTTTCCCCATAGAGATATTGAATAGAACAAATTATTTTTAGTGCTACTATGATTTTGAAAATAAACGCGCAAATACCCATCAAAGGTAAGTAAATATACCCGAAACATATAAAATGCGGTTAATCCTATTGTGAAACAAGGTATTATTGCAATAATTGGTGAATATAACCAACTATCATTAAGAATTTCATCTTTGGACCAAAAACAAGCAAGAGGTGGAATACCGCAAAGAGAAAGTGTACCTAATAAAAAAGTAGTTCTTGTAATTGGAACATATCTTGTTAAACCACCCATAAGAACCATATTCTGACTTTTTTCTGGTGAATATCCAACAATAGGTTCCATTGAATGAATAATAGATCCAGATCCCAAAAACAATAAAGCTTTAGAATAGGCATGAGTGATCAAATGGAATAAAGCCGCTCGATAAGAACCTATACCTAGAGCTAACATAATATAACCTAATTGAGACATTGTAGAATAGGCTAAACTTCTTTTAATGTCTCTTTGAGCAAGAGAAAAAGTGGCTCCTAATAGTACTGTTATTACACCTATTAAAGAAATGAAATTCATTATATAAGGTATGTCTATGAAAAGAGGAATAAGCCGAGCTACAAGAAAAATTCCTGCTGCTACCATAGTAGCAGCGTGTATAAGGGCCGAGATAGGAGTAGGTCCTTCCATGGCATCAGGTAACCATACGTGGAGGGGGAATTGTGCAGATTTAGCAACTGCACCGACAAATAATAAAGAGGCGCACAAAGTAGCAAATAAGGAGCTGACCCCATTATTATGGATCAAGTTATTAGCTATTTCGAACAAATCCCGAAATTCCAAACTACCTGTTATCCAATAAAGACCTAAGATTCCTAATAATAAACCAAAATCTCCTACACGATTAGTTACAAAAGCTTTTTGACAAGCACTTGCGGCAATCGGTCGTGTGAACCAAAACCCTATTAATAAATATGAACACATTCCCACCAGTTCCCAAAAAATATGAATTTGTATCAAATTAGAACTAGTAACTAATCCCAACATGGAAGTATTGGAAAAACTCATATAAGCAAAAAATCTCAAATATCCTTGGTCGTGAGACATATAATTGTCACTATAAATAAGAATCATGACTCCAACAGTAGTAATTAGTATTGACATAATAGAAGTAAGTGGATCGATCAAATATCCAAACTCTAAGGAAAAATCAATATCTATGGTCCAAGACCATAGATATTGATAAATAAAACTTCCATTTATTTGTTGAATAGACAGATTGGCCGAAAATCCCATAGCTATACTTAACAGAAAAATACTAGGAAAAACCCATATACGACGAATATTTTTTGTTGCTGTCGGAATAAGTATAAGTCCAAATCCTATTGACATAGTAACTGTAAGTGGAAGAAAAGGTATTATCCATGCATATTGATATGTATGTTCCATAAGAAAACAAACAAATTGAGATTTTTTTTATAATTAATAATTGTTTCTGATTCACCAATTCTTATCTCTTTCGAAAAGAACAATAAACAATAATAATGAAAAAAAATAACAAAAAATATATAATATATAAAATATATAATATATATAATTTAATATATATATATATATTATTTGTTATTTTATGTTATTTGCTTTTTTTTTATGTTAAATGTTGAAAGTTAAAAAAACGATCTATTCCGAACAATACATGTCTTTCACATACAACGATAAATAAAAATGAGTAACCCTTTTTTGAATGGCAGTTCCAAAAAAATGTATTTCTATGTCAAAAAAACATATTCGTAGGAATATTTGGAAGAAAAAAGGATATTTAACTGCAGTAAAAGCTTTTTCTTTAGCGAAATCGGTTTCTACCGGACATTCAAAAAGTTTTTTTGTGCGACAAACAAATAATAAAGTCTTGGGATAATTGGAATTGACATAGCCCGAAGAGCTGAAAATTTTTTAAGATGAACGATTCACATTAATTAATGTATTGAACTACTCAATATTAGTTATAACTAGCTGCTGTGGTATGTAGAATAAGCGTTTTCTGTATATTGGGCTCTTATTAAGAATAGTATTTTTTCCCTATCCATTAACTTTTCACAATAGAAAAAAAAAATAGGATTAATATTTTCTATTGTGAATAGTACAATTGTCATAGAAATTTAAACTCTTTTATTTTGCTATATGCCTAACCTAAAACTTAATTAGTTTGGTAAATGTTACCTTATTTATATTATATACATATACACAATGAAGAGTATTAATACTTAATGATACTAAAGTATCGGAATCGTTAGAAAAATTCCAAATGGATTTAGTGATGAAATTGTAATACATATGAGATCTTAGTTATTTGATTTTTTTTTTCAATGAAAAAAAAAAATCAATCTTTTTCATTTTGAATCCGATGAAATCGGATAAATGAAAAACAAATCATCAAAAAAAAAATAGAAAGAAAAAGGACAATTCTTAATTCTATACCTCGACTGAGAGCAAAACTATCGAAATTTCAACTGTATCGGGGGAACTTAGTTTATAGTACGTGAAAGTTGATTGTTAAAACTGAACCTAGGACGATACTAACTAAGGATTATTTTATTGAAGATTCAAATATGAATTTAAACGAGTCTTTTTTCATCGATTCTAATGTTTCCTAAACTATATTGAATCCTTGATTCTTGACGATTCAACATGAAATAAATATTATTATTTCAAGTAAGCCGCCATGGTGAAATCGGTAGACACGCTGCTCTTAGGAAGCAGTGCTAGAGCATCTCGGTTCGAGTCCGAGTGGCGGCATCCTATAAAAGAGACACAATGTATCCTATAATGTATTCAATTTCCGATTTCAATTCTGTAATGGAACACCTTTTTTTATGATATTTGTGACTTTAGAACATATATTAACTCATATCTCTTTTTCGATCATTTCAATTGTGATTACGATTCATTTCATGAACTTATTAGTCTACGAAATCGTAGG